GTTCAATGGCCCCCCCACGCAGTTCTTCTGAATTTCGAATAGTATTCAAGATCCTCTGTTTTCGATTATCTAATAAATCACTTAATGAAAGTAGATTATCTTTCCATTCATTTTAAAACTTCCATAATCCCTTCCCGAACCAAACATGAATTTTTCGATTCATTTGGCTCTCACGCTCAATTACTTAGGTAAATTCTCGTAGCTTTTTTTTTTATGAATGTAATGAGCCTATCCTCTCTTCTTTATTCATAATCAAAAAAAAAAATGAAAAAAAAACGAATCTAATGCAAAACCAAAATACTTGGAGGACTCTTCTGACAAAATAAAAAATAGCTAATTGTCAGCAAAGTTGTTTYTTTTTTTTTTTTTTTTTCTTCAGTTCAAATCCAAAAAATTCTTCTTAGTTATACATAAGGCATAGGTCGTCGATTCAGCATTGGATAAAAGAGGGAAAATACCCATTCTTAGAATAAGCAATTCAAATCATTTTATCGAGATGAGTGTTCTATATCGATAAACTATTCGTTTAAAAAACATCTCTATATTAACATAGTGGTAGAAAGAGTACCATGCTGCGTCTAGACTTCAAACGGTTTGCTTTAACCATCTTAACAGCCCCCCATTATTGGTTGCTAGAGAATCAAAGTGGATTTCCCAATTAATCACGAAATGCTGTGGTTCTTACATATAATTTCTTAAGAAGTAATTCGCGAGATCATGCACCTTTCTTTTCCTAGTTCTAACGGAAAAAGGTACAGCTGGTTGGATCCAGCCTATTCTTGAAATAAACAACTCACACACACTCCCTTTCCAAAAAAGATCAATACACCAATCACTACACTTAGATTTATTGGATTTGTTGCTAAAATATCGGTATTAAATCCGAAACTCCCGGCAGATGGCCAGTGGCCCAAAGAAACGAAAGAATCGGTTACGTTTTTCATAAAATCTCCTCTTATAGATAGACTAAAAAATCGACCAGAGTTCTTTTTCTATCACTTTGCCCTCTTTTTTATTTATTCTTTTTTTTTATTTTGAAATCAAGTCAAAAAATATTCGAGTTCTAAAATATGAACTACCCCTTGATTGTTCCAACACCCTTGAAAAAGAGTTTCCCTTGGACTACGAACGGGAAGGATGAAAGCGAGTCGGTATGCTAATTCCTCATCTGCAAATCAGCCCTTCCCGTAAGTTCTGTTCTCAACGAATAAGGAATTGTAGGAATGAAATCTTGATCTAATTTTAAAAAGCAAACGACAAGTCCAAGGCAATGAAATAGGAAAAATATGTATTTTTCCTATTTCTAAGATTAAACAATTAAACAAAAGGATTCGCAAATAAAAGTGCTAATGCTACAACCAATCCATAAATCGTTAAAGCTTCCATAAAAGCTAAACTAAGCAATAGAGTACCTCGTATTTTTCCCTCTGCCTCAGGCTGTCTCGCAATACCCTCTACAGCTTGACCCGCAGCAGTCCCTTGACCAACTCCAGGTCCAATAGAAGCAAGCCCTACAGCCAATCCAGCAGCAATAACGGAAGCAGCAGAAATCAGTGGATTCATGATAAGTTCCTCGTACCAACAAAAAGAAATGGTTAATGATACAATCAACCAATGAATTATGACTTAATTATTCCATCGATAGGATTCATCCAGTCGAAGTAAGTAAGAACTTCGAATTTAAGTAAGAATATTATTGAATCATCAGAACTATTTCGATATCTCTTTTTTCGTTTCTATCCACAGAGTTTTTGTGAATCCATAGAACTCTCGTTCTTCCCTTTCTTGGTTCCTTCTTGGTCCCGAACTGTTATTTCAATTCGTCCATCTTTTCTTGATTTCATCTGTTTAGTCGGCTAATTCATAGCCGCAACGATCCGAAAGGATTTCTATTGGAACCCACACACAGTAGTAGAGCAAATGAAATATATCTTTAGTTCATATATAACTAGTCAATATCTAATATCACATATACATGTCTTTCTTCCATAACGTAAACCATTAGATTCAATCGGATTAGAGAATCAATCCATTTTTTTAGGAATTCCCTTTTTTTGTAAATTATTTTCTCCCTTCCATTTTCTTTTCTTTATCATTATTCCAACCGAATACAATTTAAATGGGCCAATTTAATTGATTAGGGCGAATTTTTGCATAGAAATCTCATTATTTGATTGATCTAAGTTCATGCAATTTATTAATAGAATATTTTCTTTTGGTGAATTGTTGAATAAAATCAACTCGAAAGTAGACTCCTTTCTCCTGTTTTTTTATTTAATCACACGTCGTAAACATATATTCAAATTATGATTTGAATAAGAAGATTGGTTGATCAATATAATCGAAAGTGAATATCCGTCGAGAAAGGGTAGGATATTAAGTGGACGAAAGGAGAATTTTAGGAAAAAGATCTTTTAGATCTCTTTCCTTTTTTTTTTTTTACAATTTTCTAATATCGTAATTTTGGATTTTTTTCTTCCTATTGCTTTCTATCGTGTAT